ATAGGAATTCTCTTGCCATTTATTCTTTTTTTTTTCTCATGGCTCATATAACATATAATAAATAAAAAAATTATATACATTATAGACATAGTAAACCCAACATATAAATAAATCTTTATCGGCAATGCTCCGAAAGAGGGAAACGCCCTTTTCTCTGTTGTAAGGAAAGGAAAATCTCATCTACTGGGTTGTTTTATATATCTATTTTAGTTAAGAATTTCGCGTACAAATACAAGCGATCCTTAACTACATATGCATATGATCATATATGTATTACAAAAAAAGGAGGCTTTTCAATGCGAAATCTAAAAACATATCTTTCTGTGGCACCTGTGCTAGGTACTCTATGGTTTGGGTCTTTAGCAGGTTTATTGATAGAGATCAATCGTTTATTCCCGGATGCGTTGACATTCCCATTTTTTTCATTCTAGTTATTGACATAGGAAGGTCTTAAAAAGATTAGAGATACGCTAAATTCTCTCTGACGAATCCCTCTCCCTTTCTCTTCCTTTCTTTGTTTTGCTCTTTTGTCATTTTTTTGAGGATTAAAGAAAAAAAAAAGTGGGTTCAACCGCATCGAAATTAGGGCTCAGGCTCGAATTAATTTAATATTATTATATTAATATATTAAAATAATAGAGGGCAACAAAATTATACAAGATACTTAAATGAAATACTATTACTATACCGAGATTCTATCTAAATAATTAATAGTTAGAAATCATTGTATTACTTATTTTTCTTTTTCTCTAGTGATTGTAACAAAATCTTTCATAATAGGATTTCAGGTCAGCAACTTCTTTTTTTTTTTTTGTTTCGGATCGAAAATGAAAGAAAAGAATTGAGTGAATCCAAAATTCAAAGGAGGTTAGGTTCATGGCGAAGGGTAAAGATGTCAGAATAACAGTTATTTTGGAATGTAACAGTTGTCGAAAGGATAGTAATAAGGAATCACCAGGCATTTCCAGATATATTACCCAAAAGAATCGACACAATACGCCTAGTCGACTGGAATTGAGAAAATTCTGTCCCTATTGTTACAAACATATGATTCATGGGGAGATAAAGAAATAGATCAAAGAAAACCGCGTGTACCTTCCCTTCAGGATTCAAGAAAGGGGAACAAATTTTGAAAAATTACATATAAACATATAATTAAAAAATAAACAAATAAACCAATCAACTCCTATTTCCGTCAAATCCAAAATGAGAATTAAGAAATAGGATTTTAGAGATAAGGAATAAACCATGGAAAAATCCAAGCTTTTTCTTAAATCCAAGCGATCTTTTCGTAGGCGTTTGCCCCCAATTGGACCGGGGGATCGAATTGATTATAGAAACATAAGTTTAATTAGTCGATTTATTAGTGAGCAAGGAAAAATATTATCTAGACGAGTGAATAGATTGACTTTGAAACAACAACGATTAATTACTATTGCTATAAAACAAGCTCGTACTTTATCTTCGTTACCTTTTCTTCGTAATGAAGAATCTGCGAATAGAACTAAGTATACTCCTAGAACTACGGGTACTCGAACCAGAAAGAAATAGGTCTATTTCTCAATTGATTGAATCAAAATTAAAAAATGAAGAAGAAACCTTTTTTTATGGAAACGCATTCAGTTATTTTGACTACTTTATAATAATCCTATTTCTTTTTACTCTCCCTTCCCGGAGTTCATTCTCCGGGGGACCTCCCTTTAAAGCATTCCGATGAATTCCCCCAATAAATCTCCTTATTTAATGATCTCATTGGAAATTGTATAAAGACAATTTGTATTTGATATGGCTAGTTGTGCAAGAATTTTACGATTAAGAAGCAACCGTCTCTTGTACAGATTATTTATGGATCTACTATAACTATAGGATACCCCGTTCTCGCGAATTACTGCATTTATTCGAGTGATCCACAGACGACGAAAATTTATCTTTTGGCTTCCCCTATCCCGATGAGAAGAAGCCAAAGCTCGAATTCTTTGTTGAATAGCAGTTCGCATAAGTCTTGAATGGGACCCTCGAAAGGTTGATACACATAAACGCGTTTTTGTTCTACGTCTACGAGCTATATACCCTCGTCTAGTTCTGGTCATTGAAGCAAAATAAACTTTGATGAATAACTTAATTTATTTTTTCTTTCTTTCAGTCATCCCTCTCGCCTTTCCTAGTCTATTAATAACAAAACGGATTCTTCCGATGTATAAAATACAAATTCCAATGGCTTTTGCTGCTCTGACCTTCCCAACCACGATTTTTTTTTACGGGCATTTCACCTCGAAATAAGAAATTGTATTGATACTAGGTATCCAAAAATATTAAATTTCAAATTGAGTATAAATAGAGTATTGTATTAAAGTCGAAATACCTAGTAAAGGGAAATTTATAAATAAATAGTGGGTTCCTTCGTTTCTATGGTTACTTCGTAAACGGTGAGGTCCTCTCTATACACCGGAGCTCCTTCCCCATTCAATCAATGTTATTAGTAACTTGTACAGTTCACATTCTTTGACTCTACCCATGAATTATCCAATAATAGATCTTTTCACAATGAGATCTACTCATACAGTAACGGCATTTAATTATGAAAGTTGGCTAGGTAGCTGACCCTGTTAGTCCGTTCTTGCAAGAGTGAGAGCATAATTTTTCTGCTTCCTAAATACCAATTCCCCCGCTTAATGGACAACCATTTGCTACCACTGGGAGTTGCTTATCATCTACAATTAAGGTGATTGGATTTGCACCAATAGAAACCATAAATTTCATACACAATGTAGGTCTTTTGTTAGATAGTGAATGGAAAAATTCCATCCTATTCATTGGTACTGGTCATTTATACTGGAAAAAGCGTTTTCTTTCTTTTGTTCCAGCTTATCTTATGATTTGAACGAGTCGCACATACACCCTAGTACATGTTCCTCGACGCTGAGGACATCCCCGAAGAGCGGGGGATTTTGTGACATTTTTAATTGGCTGTCTTGTGTTTCTAATAAGTTGTTTAATAGTTGGCATGCTGAATCATATACAAAATGGGCTGGTTTAGATCGATCCTAACCGGATGATTATGTTTTTTTTTTTTTCTTCTAGTATTAAATAGAAGAAAAAAAAAAACATAATCATCCGGTTAGGAATTGAACCTACCAATTATCCTTATCCCCTCCTAGTAACCCTCCCCCCAAAAATCGATTTATGAAATTAAAACTAGAAATCCTTGAATTAAACTCATCAATAAAAAGTAATAACGATATTTTTTATACCCTTTTTTTTAGTTCGGATGGATCGGGATAATAATTTCTCATTCCGAATCTGTAAACGAACAAGATAAGAGATCAACAATACGATCGATGTCTTTAGGATCCTCGAATGGAATGGAAGTAGACCGACATTTCTATTGGGGCGTTGGCTCTGTTTCCTTGGTTCTAAGATGCTAACGTATTTTGTTTCATGAGTGCGAATCTTAGAGGACAATGTAAATCCGGGGTGTAAATTCGGTGGTGGGGTAAATTTTACTTAACTCCCCGGTATTTTAGCCGGTATTTAGGACTGATTCTGCTATAAGATCTATAATTCCATACTCTTTGGCTTCGCTTGCGTCCATAAAAGTATCTCTTTCCAGGTCGGCGGCTATAACCCAGTGGGGTTGTTGTGTTCGTACGGAATATATTTTTACGATTCTGTCGCGAAACTCTGAAATTGCTCTCGATTCTAGCGTATATCCTGGTATTTCTTGCTGATAAAAGGTACCAGCAGGTTGGTGCATCATTACCCTGATGATATAACATAATGAAATAATGAAAGGTCCCTCTATCTTCTATCGGGTAAAGGAAAGAGCTAAAGAATAAGAAGAAGCGGAGTATATATATAATAGAAGCAAACGACAATATAGATTGATAAAACGACAATCCAATATAGATAAAATTCAACAACCGTACAGGCAATTTTTGGGCATTGCATACGGCTCCACAATGGGATTTTTTTTCCCTTCCACGGGAAAAAAAGATCTATTGGATCCAGAAATTATCCGCCCATTTAACATCCTTGCTTTTGGGAGAGTGAAAAAGGAGTATGATGATTCCGTTGCTTCCGTGCTTTGGTTATTTGGGAATTTAACTCATATGAGATCGAGCAATCCCAAAGTTTCTTTTTTTTTTTTTTAGTACTCTTCGATAACATAAATTTGGCAAAATCATTTGTCGCGTGAAACCTAAAATATTTGCGACACTAAAATGAATTGCTGAGAGATATTCAGAGGTATTCCTTGATCGGAAAGATATTTTGTCTAAGCCAGCTCCCCCGATACACAATCTCACGTTATGAAAAACCATATGGGTATGTTCATACCGAATTGGAATGCCATGCTATTGTTACTCAGTAGTCTTATTCATTTTACCCGGCTAAGGCATATAGTCTTCATTACTTTCTTATGTCATTTATAACTTTACTTTTTTATTTCATTTCTAAAAAAGCTTTCTCTCAACCTCTCAACTAAAGTTAAAGATACATTGGCGCCAAGCGCGAAGGAATGCTAAGCGTTTGGTAATTTCGCCTCCGACCAGAACGAAAGATGCCATTGAAGCGGCGACTCCCATACATACTGTATTTACATCTGGTATCACAAGTTGCATCATATCATAAATGCCTACTCCGGGTACTATCCACCCGCCAGGTGAGTTTATAAATAACCATTGCTCTAAGTCCTTATCCTCTATATTGAGAAATAGCATGAGCCCCATAACTTGATTTGCTAGTTCGTCCTCTATGGAGTCTCCTAAAAAAAGTAATCTTTCTCGATGAAGTCGGTTGATTAGGATAAAATTTTATCCCTTTTAGGAACCATACGCGCACTTTTGAATGCATATGGTTCATAAAAAAAAAATGGCAAAGCAAAGAAAGAATCAAAGTAAAGTATAGGTCCTCTTTTTTTTTTAGAAATACTTTCATACCTCCTAGAAACTTTTCGAATTAAACTCTCATTGATGTATGGTGTTTTATCTAAAAATTCCGAT